TAAATGTTTTATTCATATATGTATTAAAAGAACATATCTAATTTAGCTCTTTCATGCCTATTCTAACTAGTTATTTTGGTTTTTTACTGGCTGCTTCAACTATAACCCCAGCTATATTTATTGGTTTGAACAAGATACGACTTATTTGAAATGAATGAAATTCAATAAACAATTTACAAAAATAAAAATCAAAGCCTCCCAGAATATTTTATTTCAGTTATTCTATGGTTCTCAATTGCAAATTCCCGGTCATTGAGATTCACGGATAATTCAGATTAATATTTTAGGGATAGATCTTACCTATCTTTTTATTCCCTAAAACAAATTGAAATGATTGAAGTTTTTCTATTTGGAATCGTCTTAGGTCTAATTCCTATTACTTTAACAGGATTATTTGTAACTGCATATTTACAATACAGGCGCGGTGATCAGTTGGACCTTTGATTGAGTAACATTTCTTTTTTTGATTGACCTCCTACAAGGAGGAGGTCAAATTTAAGTTGCAATTAGACTTTGTTTTGTTCAGTTATTTTATTGTAATTCGGCATAACATAAACGGAATCACGCTCTGTAGGATTTGAACCTACGACATCGGGTTTTGGAGACCCGCGTTCTACCGAACTGAACTAAGAGCGCTTTCTTATATCCTATAACAGTAGATACGATTGTAAAGTGTAAAGAAAAGGATTTTTTTACCCCCGAGGGGTATTGTGTATATGTACATATAGTATGTACAAATAAAAGATTATGTCCAAAATTTCCTGATCTTACTCAATGAATCCCTCGTAACTGTCCATAGGAGAAAGAATAGGTAGGGATGACAGGATTTGAACCTGTGACATTTTGTACCCAAAACAAACGCGCTACCAAGCTGCGCTACATCCCTTTTAAAAATTGTTGTACAGTGTCATTGTATAAAATACATGTCTTGTTTTCCACATCCTTCTTTTTTGCTCTACCTATATAGATAGGTAGAAAATGTTCTTGTCATTTTTTTAGGGAGCGGAAAAATTGAATCTGCTGGGTCATTGTACATATGCATTTTAGTTAGTAATTCCTAATTCTAATTTTATTTCAAGCAAAAACAAATGATCTTGAACTAAAATATCGGGTTATCTATGATCTATGTATTAGAATATCGAACTAGGACTATATATGTATTTATATGTATTACAATATACAATACAAATAAAGAATTAAAATAAATAAGAAAAAAATAGAAAATCAAAGAAGAAGGAGGATTTTCAATGCGAGATATAAAAACATATCTCTCAACGGCACCTGTGATAACCACTCTATGGTTTGGGTCTTTAGCAGGTCTATTGATAGAAATTAATCGTTTATTTCCGGATGCCTTGTCATTCCCCTTTTTTTCATCCTGATTGAATTCTTGTATTGATCTGTGAAGAAATGAAGAAGATTTGAGATACAATTCTACGTAACATGGCTCCAATTTCGCTTCCTTTTTCTTTCCTATCCTAAAAAAAAAGAAAGAGAAAGAGTGTATCGAACCTCAGTCAAAATACAGTGAATCTACGATAGAATTTTGGGGAAAAGAAATGGAAATGTGGATCCAGTCTAGGGGCGACAAAATTTTAACATAGAAAGAATAAAATACTGAGATTAGGATAGGAATAATTCATAGTTAGAAAAAATTGTATTAATTAATTATTACGATATTCTTAATATTCTTCTATTAATGAATATGACTCTTTTTCTTTCTAGTTATTCATAGTAATTCTATTTTAGATTATAGTACTCCGAAGTCATTTGAATTCTAATAATTCGAAAAAGAAAATATTTACAAATTACATTTCTAGTTAGTAACTTTTATTAATATAGTCTAGATATAGAATATAGATTTTTTTTATTTGGTTCGGATCAAAAAGAAAATGAAGAGAGTTCTAAAGTGAAGTCGATCCAAAATGAAAAGGAGGTTCATGGCCAAGGGTAAAGATATCAGAATTATAGTGATTTTGGAATGTACCTGTTGTGTTCGAAAGGGTGTCAATAAAGAATCGCCGGGCATTTCTAGATATATTACTCAAAAGAATCGACACAATACACCCAATCGACTAGAATTTAGAAAATTTTGTCGCTATTGTCAAAAGTATACGATTCATGGGGAAATAAAGAAATAGGTGGAACGGAATGTGTGTGTGATTTTTCCGAGTAGCGGGAAGAGTAAGAACTTTACATCTTAACATATATAATCCAAACCAAATCCTATTTTGGTCGAATCTTAAATGAATAAGAAAAAAAAGAGAATTCTATTTTATAGATTCTTTTATATAGAAGGAATAAACAAACAAGGAATAAGCAAACCATGGATAAATCCAAACAACCTTTTCGTAAATCCAAGCGATCTTTTCGTAGGCGTTTACCCCCAATTGGATCGGGGGATCAAATCGATTATAGAAACATGAGTTTAATTAGTCGATTTCTTAGTGAACAAGGAAAAATCTTATCTAGACGGACGAATAGGTTGACCTTGAAACAACAACGATTAATTACTATTGCTATAAAACAAGCTCGTATTTTATCATTGTTACCTTTTCGTAATAATGAGAAACAATTGGATAGAGTGGAGTTGATCCCTAGAACTACTGGTCCTAGAACCAAAAATAAATAGATATACTCCTCAAAACTCCAATTGGAACTCAAGCTTATATTAATTTTTGCTCGAAAAAACTAGAATCCAGATTCGATTCTTGTATTATAAAAAAGGAAAAATGGGGAAGAAATCTTTTTTTCTTGAAAAATGTTCGTTTATTCTTACTACTCAAATCTTAATTTCTTTTTATTCTATCTTCCCGGAGTCCTTTCTCCGGGAAATCCTGTTTCAATCATTCTTGTTTCATGTATAATAGATTCTATTAAGATTTTTTTATTCCTTTATTTGATTTGTATTTTTTTTTTATTTTTGATTGATGATTTTATTTGAAATAATATCAAAACAATTCTTATTTGATAGGGCTATTTGCGCAAGTATTTTACGATTCAGAAGCAATTGTCTCTTGTACAGATTGTTGATGAATAGGCTATAACTATAGAATAGCCTACCCTCACGAGTTACCGCATTTATCCGAGTGATCCACAAACGACGAAAATCTCTCTTTTTCCTGCTCCTATCTCGATGAGAGGAAACCAAAGCTCTCATTCTTTGTTGAATAGTCGTTCGAGTAAGTCTTGAATGAGCCCCTATAAAGGTTGATGCAAATAAACGAATCTTTTTTCGACGTCTCCGAGCTGTATATCCTCGTTTAACTCTGGTCATTGAATCAAATGAAACTTTCTTGAATAACTAATTGATTTCTCTTCTTTCAGTCATCCTTTTCTTCCGGTCAATTAATAACAAAGCGGATTCTTCCAATATATAAAATATAAATTCCAATGGCTTTTGCGACTATGACCTTCCCGACCACGATTTTTTCTTTCTTCAAGGTATCTCGCCTGTAAATAAGAAATTCAACTGCTACTAAATAAAAAAGAATAGTGGGTTTCCTCGTTTCTATGGCAACTTCTGAAACGGTGAGGTCCTCTCTATACACCGGAGCCTCTTCTTTCATTTCATCGAATTTTATTGTGAACTTGTATAGTTCACACTCTTTGGCTCTACCCATCCATTTTTCAATTAGAATTCTTTTTTCAATTCTAATTAGAAAGTAATAGTCCTTTTCACAAAAAAAGCTATCCATACAGTGACGGCATTTAATTCTGAAAGTTGGCTAGGTAGCTGACCTTGTTAGTCCGTTTTTTCAAGAAAAGGAATAGGAGCATAACCTTTTTCCTCCGCTTAATGGATAACTATTTGTTACCAATGGAGAATTCCTTCTCATCTCAAACGGAGTGATTGGATTTGCACCAATAGAAACCATAAATTCATAACATAATTAGGTAGATGATAGATCTTCATTTTTAGATACTAGTAAATTAAATGGCCGTCTTCCACTCTATCTATCCTAATTCATTTATAGTGGTCGTTGATACTTTTGCATTTCTTCAAACTCATCATGATCTGAACTGAACGAGTCGCACATACACCCTAGTACATGTTCCTCGACGCTGAGGACATCCTCGAAGAGCGGGAGATTTCGTGACATTTCTTATTGGCTGTCTTGCGTTTCTAATAAGTTGTTTAATGGTTGGCATGGCGTGTCTATAGAATCTCATTCTAGATAGAATAGAGCGGGTTGGCTTAGATCGATCTTAACCTGATGGTTGATGATTATGAATGATTTCTATTCACACGGAAATTTCAAATTTTGAAACGAAATTCTTATATTTCTATTTATATGGAATCCCTAGTATTTTCATTTTCGATCGCTACAAGATCAACGATGCCATAAGCTTGGGCTTCTGTTGCTGACATAAAAACATCCCTTTCCATATCTTCGGATATAACCCATAAAGGGTTGCCCGTTCTTTGTACATAAACTTTTGTGAGAGTTTCGCGAAGCTTCAATAGTTCTTCTGCTTCCAGAATAAAATCCCCTGCTTGTGCCTCGTAAAAAGAACTAGCAGGTTGGTGAATCATAACCCTGATGATATTGATATAACATCATGAATGGTTCTTCTATCTATATATCGCACGATTGGGTTAAAGTAAGGGATAATCAAAATAACAATAAAAAATAGAATTAAACAACCGTACGGGCATCTTTTGTACATTGCATACGGCTCTGCAATGGAATTTATTTTTTCGATAGAAGAAATTCTATCGAAAAGAAGAAAAAGAACCCATCCGATCCAAATCGTTAAATGATCCATTTACCACCCTTCCTTTCGTAGTAGTAAAAAAGATACTATGATGGTTCTGTTGCTTTATATGTTTATCTATTTATCTCGTCTGTGGTTTAGCAATCCCAAAGTTTCTTTTTGATATGATCCAAGAAGGAGAAAATTATTTTTTCCATTTTTTTGACTCTTTCTTATCATAACATAAAAATAAGAAAAATACTTCTGGTGTGGAAGAATAATGGTTTGTGACGCTGAAATTGACTCTTGCTTGACACATAAAATCAACTTGGGAATAACCCTTCTTTCATACTACTATCTCGATACAAAATCTCATGTTAGAAAAAAACACTAATGGTTTGTTCATATCGAACTCGAAGTGCCATGCTATTATTACTTATTCTTTATTTGATTCATATTCGATACAGCGAAGGCATAGTATTTTTTTCTCAAATAAAAAAAACTCATTGGCGCCAAGCGTGAGGGAATGCTAGACGTTTGGTAATTTCTCCTCCAACCAGAATGAAAGATCCCATTGAAGCGGCTAATCCCATACATACTGTATGTACATCCGGTGACACAAATTGCATAGTATCATAAATAGCTATTCCCGGTATTACCCATCCACCTGGAGAATTTATAAACAAATAAAGATCCCTAGTATCATCCTCTATGCTGAGGTATACCATGAGACCAACAAGTTGATTCGAGATCTCGCTATCAACCTCTTGGCCTAAAAAAAGTAATCTTTCTCGATGAAGTCGGTTGATTAGGGAAAAATTGTATCCCTGAGGAACCGTACGTGCACCTTTGGATGCATACGGTTCAAAAGAATTGCGAAAAAAAAATCAATGTATTGATTCCAGTCCTATTTCTTTTTTTTTTTTAACATGAGTTTTGCCCTCCTTCCCTTTCCCTATATTCTATAATGTAGAATATAAAAGTAGAATATAAAAAAGAATTTTATGAACTTATTGAACTAACTTCTCATTGATGTATTGTTTCATCGAAATTCAAATTACGATGTAATTTTCTTGTTCCTGAATGGACCCTTTCAATTCTTTTAGGTTCTTGTTCTACTCCGGGGGAAGATTTGCCCGAATTCCATTTGCGCATATAGGTCAAATGATTCCAGTACCACTTCTTTTTTTTCAATTGTTTCATAACTTTCCCCAAAATATTCGATGTATTAATAATACTACTCCATTGGTAGGCAGTTTTATATTATCCCTATAGTAAGTATAGGGATAGTCTATGATACAAGTGGTAATCGTGCAATCATCATATATTCTACATACATAGATTATATTAGAATATTCTATTATAGTCTATTATAGTAAGTTATATTATATTCTATTTAATTATTAATGAATTTCATAATTTATTAATACTTTCATTAAATTTATATTTTATTTTTATATTCTTTATTTAATATTTCTTATTTAATTATCTAATATTATTAGATTTTTTATATTTTTTTTTCTATTTCTATTGAATATTTCTTATTTATATTACTACATTTACACTCCCATTCTATTACTTTTACTATTACCATTTCCAATTTAATTTGGTATTCTCTGAACGGAGCCTGGATACTTTATCAGTCCAAGTAAACCATCAATTATTTTAATTGAGAATATTCATCCCCAATAGGAATTTTTGTGCTTCACGCTCCAAATTATTGATTGTTCAATCAATACAAGATTGAATATCTATTTATTGGATTGGGCGAAATAGAGAATACTCGATCGGGGGAGATAACGGGGAAATACCATATGATCCATATGTCTGACAAGTCGCACTATACGTCAACCCAAGCTGCATCTTCCTCTCCAGGATTCCGAAAAGGTACTTTTGGAACACCAATGGGCATTAAGATAAAAAAAATGAAGTACTATACTTTACTTTAATATGGAAACGTAACAATGGGTTTTATTGTCTTCATCATTTTTTCTCTTTCTTTTCTATTTTTATATCTTATAATATTAGTATTAGTATTAGTAGTATTAGCATATTTCTATATTCTAATCTAATATATTCTAATATAATATATACTATATATTTATTTTCTATAATATTCATTCTATTTTTATATCTTTTAATTTTCTTTCTATATTCTATTCTATATTAGATTCTATTCTATATTAGAATTTTATATTCTATATATTATAGAATATAGAACTTAATATTATTAGAATATTATTAGATAGATATATTATTATCTAGATAGAATTAGAGTATTTAGAGTATAAAGTATATAGATTCTAATTTAGAATATTAGTATATAGATATATACTTTATATATAGGAATATAGGAATAGGAATATAGGACTGGAAGGTTCATAGAGGAAGACAGAATGAATAAAAAAAAAATTGTAACGAACGGAATCGATCAGATCAGCCGATTGTTCGAATGATTTCGAATTATAAAAAGTATATATGCATTCTTTTTCCCTCAAAATCCTCCCATTGCGTATTGGTACTTATCGAGTATAGAATAAGATCTGTTTCTCTTTGTTCTTTTCTAAATAGAAATAAATAGAATTGTTCCCTTCTCTTTCTATTTCATTAAAAATAAAAGAAGGGAATACAAATAAATATAAATCTTTTCCTATACAAAATCTACCGAACAGGTGAAATACACGGTCTAGTCTTTTCCAATGCGATAAAGTTACATAATGTCTATTTCTTTTTCAGAAAGGGGTATTTACATGGGTTTGCCTTGGTATCGTGTTCATACTGTTGTATTGAATGATCCCGGTCGATTACTTTCTGTACATATAATGCATACAGCTCTAGTTTCTGGTTGGGCCGGCTCGATGGCTCTATATGAATTAGCGGTTTTTGATCCCTCTGACCCTGTTCTTGATCCAATGTGGAGACAAGGCATGTTCGTTATACCCTTCATGACTCGTTTAGGAATAACCAATTCGTGGGGGGGTTGGAGTATCTCGGGAGGAACTATAACGAATCCGGGCATTTGGAGTTATGAAGGCGTGGCAGGGGCACATATTTTGTTTTCTGGCTTGTGCTTCTTGGCAGCTATCTGGCATTGGGTGTATTGGGACCTAGAAATATTCTGTGATGAACGTACAGGAAAACCTTCTTTAGATTTGCCCAAGATCTTTGGAATTCATTTATTTCTTTCAGGAGTCGCTTGCTTTGGCTTTGGTGCATTTCATGTAACAGGCTTATATGGTCCTGGAATATGGGTGTCTGATCCTTATGGACTAACCGGAAAAGTACAATCTGTAAATCCAGCGTGGGGTGCGGAAGGTTTTGATCCTTTTGTTCCGGGGGGAATAGCTTCTCATCATATTGCAGCAGGTACATTGGGCATATTAGCGGGTCTATTTCATCTTAGTGTCCGTCCGCCTCAACGTCTATACAAAGGATTACGCATGGGTAATATTGAAACTGTGCTTTCCAGTAGTATTGCTGCTGTTTTTTTTGCAGCTTTCGTTGTTGCTGGAACTATGTGGTATGGTTCAGCAACTACCCCAATCGAATTATTTGGCCCCACTCGTTATCAGTGGGATCAGGGGTACTTCCAGCAAGAAATATATCGAAGAGTTGGGGCCGGACTAGCCGAAAATCTGAGCTTGTCGGAAGCTTGGTCTAAAATTCCCGAAAAATTAGCTTTTTACGATTACATTGGTAATAATCCGGCGAAAGGGGGATTATTCAGAGCAGGCTCAATGGATAGCGGGGATGGAATAGCTGTTGGGTGGTTAGGGCACCCCATATTTAGAGATAAAGAAGGGCGCGAACTCTTTGTACGTCGTATGCCTACCTTTTTTGAAACATTTCCGGTAGTTTTGGTAGATGGAGACGGAATTGTGAGGGCCGATGTTCCTTTTAGAAGGGCAGAATCCAAGTATAGTGTTGAACAAGTAGGGGTAACTGTTGAATTCTATGGTGGCGAACTCAATGGAGTCATTTATAGTGATCCTGCTACTGTAAAAAAATATGCTAGACGTGCCCAATTAGGTGAAATTTTTGAATTAGACCGGGCTACTTTGAAATCCGATGGTGTTTTTCGTAGCAGTCCAAGGGGTTGGTTCACTTTTGGGCATGCTACGTTTGCTTTGCTCTTCTTTTTCGGACACATTTGGCACGGCGCCAGAACCTTGTTCAGAGATGTTTTTGCCGGTATTGATCCAGATTTGGATGCTCAAGTGGAATTTGGAACATTCCAAAAACTTGGAGATCCAACTACAAGGAAACAAGTAGTCTGATACAAAATCCCTTTGCCATCTTTTGCCTCTATTTTTTTTTATTTTATTCTGGTATTTAGAATATATAAATTTAGATTTCTATTATATTTATATTTTATATATAGTATTTAGCTATTTAGTATTTATAATTTGTTAATTTCTATAATTAAGCTAGAATTTCTCTTTTCTATATTAATTGAATCTATTATCTATTTCATTTCATATTCAATATTTCCTAATATATTAATCTAATTATTAATCTAATCTAATTATTAATCTAGTATATCAATACTAATATATAAATTAGATAAATATCTATTTATTTTCTATTTTCTTTCTATATTTTTATTATTTTTATGTATAAATAGATATAAATAAAATAATATATTTTATTAGACTATTAGAATAATATATAAAAAAAATTAGAAATAGAATAAGAATAATACAATATAAATATAGAATAAATAGAATTAATAAGATATGACTATATATATAGTAATATATAGTAATAGTTAGTAATGTAATAGTTAGTAATAGTAAATTGTAAATCTCAATTTAGAATTTCTTTAGTAAATGATCCAAAATGAATAGGTGTGGAAGCTATAATTGTAAACCACGATCGAATCTATGGAAGCATTGGTTTATACATTCCTCTTAGTTTCAACTTTAGGGATAATTTTTTTCGCTATCTTTTTTCGAGAACCACCTAAAGTTCCAACTAAAAAAATGAAATGATTTTTCATTATTTCCATTGGAGTAATGAGCCCCAATATGAATATGGGGCTCATTACTTCAACTAGTCCCCATGTTCTTCGAAGGGATCTCTTAATTTTTGAGAGGGTTGCCCAAAAGCGGTATATAAGGCATACCCAGTAAAGCTTACAAGTAACCCGGATATGGAGATGGCGACTAGGGTTGCTGTTTCCATTTTTTCGATAATTTCAAGATCATAAAGGATCACGATAATGTCGTTTATTTACAACTACAACGGAATGGTATACAAAGTCAACAGATTTTAACCCATGATGAAAGAGGATTTATGGCTACAAAAACCGTTGAGAGTAGTTCTAGATCTGGGCCAAGACGAACTGGCGTAGGGAGTTTATTGAAACCATTGAATTCGGAATATGGAAAAGTAGCTCCAGGGTGGGGGACTACACCACTTATGGGAGTTGCAATGGCTCTATTTGCAATATTTCTATCTATTATTTTAGAAATTTATAATTCATCTGTTTTACTGGATGGAATTTCAATGAATTAGTTCATAAAAACTAGGAAGTCCTAGTTTTTCAATCAAAAAAGAGTATTTTACTTATACTTACTTAATGCTTAAAATACTTAATACTTCAACTTAATATTACCTAAGACTTGGATTTCATTCTGGTAGTTCGATCGTGAAATTTATTTGTTTCGATATTTCATTTCCGGAATATGAGCGTGTGACTTGTTATAATTGATCCTATTGATAATACAGAGAATGGACCTGTCATCTCTATCAAGATGATTCTACCTCGTCAGATATTTATTATAGTCTCTGAAGCACGGACTATATAGAATAGATCAAGAAAAGAAATATTTGAACTATGATTCATACCTATTATTCAGACCTCGCAACCGGATTAAAAAAAATGGAAATAGGTCTTTTATAAAGAAAACAATTTTTTCTTTCATACTTCTTTTGACCAAAATAAACCTCTTTCTCTATATTTTGTTGAGTTATTACATTCATTGAAGAAGTAATGATCAAATGGTTTTTACTCAGAAAACCTTTGAGGTTAGTTTTGGCTTTCTTAAATCATCGTGGTTCTAGTATGAATCTGAGGTTTCAATTGATTCATAGGGTCTCAACAAGAGAATTCCTATCAAACAAAAAAAAAAGATAGGGAAGAGAAGATTCAAGAGGCCTGTCACGATTAACATAAAGAAAGATGTATGAGCCAACTTGAGATTTTATTTCTTAGCATTATCATCACAAAGAAGAGATTCCGGATTTTTCTTACTTCGTATCTTTGGGTCAAATCGAGTCAAGCGGCTAAGCCACAAGAAGTTTGAAACTCTCTATTCCATATCCGTTGAACCCAGTATTTGTGTGTTTCGGTTTGAGCCGTACGAGATGAAATTCTCATATACGGCTCTCAGAGGGGGAGTCTTTCTTGGGTTACCTATCTCAATAAAGTATATGATTGGTTCGAGGAACGTCTCGAGATTCAAGCGATTGCAGATGATATAACTAGTAAATATGTCCCTCCTCATGTCAACATATTTTATTGTCTAGGGGGGGTTACGCTTACTTGTTTTTTAGTACAAGTAGCTACGGGTTTTGCTATGACCTTTTACTATCGTCCAACTGTTACAGAGGCTTTTTCCTCTGTTCAATACATAATGACTGAGGTCAACTTTGGTTGGTTAATTCGATCAGTTCATCGATGGTCAGCAAGTATGATGGTTCTAATGATGATCTTGCACGTATTTCGTGTGTATCTTACAGGTGGTTTTAAAAAACCTCGCGAATTAACTTGGGTTACAGGGGTGGTTCTTGCTGTATTGACCGCATCTTTTGGCGTAACTGGTTATTCCTTACCTCGGGACCAAATTGGCTATTGGGCAGTAAAAATTGTAACAGGCGTGCCTGAAGCTATTCCTATAATAGGATCACCCTTGGTAGAATTATTACGTGGAAGTGCTAGTGTGGGCCAGTCTACTTTGACTCGTTTTTATAGTTTACATACTTTTGTATTGCCTCTTCTTACTGCCGTATTTATGTTAATGCACTTTCCAATGATACGTAAGCAAGGTATTTCAGGTCCTTTATAGAGAAGGCAGATCATAGATATTTGTAATTTATCATATCGGGGAGGAACAAGAGTCTTTCATTGCTACAAATATGGATTATTTAAAAATAAGGCATGTTATTTGGATACTTCTATTCAACTCTGAAGTATTGTTTATTTGATACGAATCAAATAGTTGAAGTATATTTTTCTAAAAGAGGATGGATTATGGGAGTGTGTGACTTGAACTATTGATTGGTCCATGCAGATATATGATTTTATCCGCCACGTTGGAATTCACAACCTAACGTGTCTCCGCATCCAACCATCACGTCAGTCCCTTTATGTAGCATAGGATAGGCCGGTTCGCTTGAGGAGAATATTTTCTATGATCATACCCGAATCATGTCATGCATGAACAGGCTCCGTAAGATCCCTAGAATAGAATGATCCAATGTTCTATTTATTCCACTTTTTTTGATTTTTCTTTTTTTTTTTTAGTAATTTTCTTATAATTAATTTATAGTATTAATATTTCGTATTAATTTGATAGTAATCTTAGTAATTGATAGTAATCTTAGTAAGTTTTTTATAGTATGTAGATGCATTCATTTCCTCTGCATCGACCCTGAATCTATGATACTATTGGAGTTAAATAGGGGATCTAAAGAAGAACAGGGGCTATACTTTATTAGTAACAAGTAAAAATTTTGTATTTTTGTATGTAATACAATCGAGATGTTGTGGGGATAAATACCAACCAAAAGACATGAGACAATCCAAAAAGCACTTGATCATGATCAAATTTGTAAGCCTACTTGGATATTGAGCATTTCCTTGTTGCCAGAACTGAATTCTTTGCAATTAATAATGAATCGTTGAAACTCGGGGAAATGGAATTTTATAAATCTTTTCTTACATAGAGTCATTCTACATTATATATGTAGATATGTATGAAATATAGATCTTCTATGGACCTATTTATGTTCTATGGATCTATTTCTGTGATTCTTTTGATTCTTGCTCGAGCCGGATGATAAAAAATTATCATGTCCGGTTCCTTTGGGGGATGGATCCACAAGAATTCACCTATCCAAATAACAAAGAAACCTGATTTGAATGATCCTGTATTAAGAGCTAAATTGGCTAAAGGGATGGGACATAATTATTATGGAGAACCTGCATGGCCCAATGATCTTTTATATATTTTTCCAGTAGTAATTCTAGGCACTATTGCATGTAATGTGGGTTTAGCAGTTCTAGAGCCGTCAATGATCGGTGAACCAGCGGATCCGTTTGCAACTCCGTTGGAAATATTACCCGAATGGTACTTCTTTCCCGTATTTCAAATACTTCGCACAGTACCCAATAAGTTATTGGGTGTTCTTTTAATGGTTTCAGTACCAATAGGATTATTGACAGTACCTTTTTTGGAGAATGTAAATAAATTCCAAAATCCATTTCGTCGTCCAGTAGCTACAACAGTCTTTTTGATCGGTACCGCAGTAGCTCTTTGGTTAGGTATTGGAGCAACTTTACCTATTGAGAAATCCCTAACTTTAGGTCTTTTTCAAATTGATTAAACCGTGAAATACCACGACATAGGTATCTAAGGAAGATCCCCTTCTGGATCTTCCCTAGATACATCAATCTTATTATGATCTATTCTGCAAATATATGGGCCGTGTCGGAGATTAAAAACTTATTCTATTCTTTATTTATTTCTAAAAACTAAAAAAAGAAAAAATTCCAATGGATTTAAAATGAAAACTTTTTCTTAGGTAAATTGATTGCAAAATGCTTCTGTAGAGTGCCCAATATCTGTTTTACATCTTCTATTCGAAAATATTCCATTTTCATAAGATCTTCTTGACTGTGACTCAAAAGGTCCAATAATGTATGTATATTGGACCTTTTGAGACAATTATAGGTCCTGGAAGACAATTCTGATTGGTCAATAAAAATACATGTTAATGGAATTCCTTTTTTGTTTTTCTTGAGATTAGTGAATCTGTCTTGAAAGGAAAAAAGGGGCAGATTCCATCTGTTTTCATTTTCCTCGAAATTCATGTCCTCTTCCTCTGCATGTAGAAAAGGAATCAATAAATCAATCAAATTACGAGAAGCCTCATAAAGTGCTTCTTTAGGAGTTAAACTTCCATTCGTCCATATTTCTAGAAAGAGTATCTCTTGTTTTTCATCCCCATTCCCATAAGAATGAATACTATGATTCGCATTTCGAACAGGCATAGATACAATATCTATAGGATAACTTCCATCGTGAGAATCGTTTGTGGATTTCATACGATATCCGCGATCTCTCTTGATTTGTAATTCAATACACAAATCAATTGGTTCTGTCAGGTTAGCTATATGCTGTGTTGTATCAACTATTTCTACAGAAGGTGGTGAGATGATATCTTGAGCTGTTATGTATTTTGGACCCCTGACGCAAATGGATGCGTCCCTAACTCCATAGAGATTACTTCTCAATACAATCTCTTTCAAATTTATTAAAATCTCATGTACTGATTCTTCAATACCTGCTATTGTAGAATATTCATGCAGCACATTTTCAGATGTTGCACGTGTGATACATGTTCCTTCTATTTCTCCAAGTAAAGCCCTTCGCATGGCAATACCTATGGTATCGGCTTGGCCTTTCATAAGCGGGGACAAAACGAAACGACCATAATAAAGACGCTTGCTGTCTACTCTTGATTCAACACATTTCCACTGTAGTGTTCGAGTGGATCCTGCTACTTCTTCTCGAACCATACTCTTATTTTTCTTTTATTTATGATTATTGAATCAGATCATTGAATCATTTATTTCTCTTGGAATCTCTTGAATTCTTATTTCTACACACGTCTTTTTTTAGGGGGGCGACATCCATTATGCGGCATGGGTGTTACATCACGTACGAAACTTAATAGCATCCCATTTCTACGAATGGCTCGTAATGCCGCATCTCTTCCGAGACCTGGACCCTTTATCATAACTTCTGCTCGTTGCATACCCTGATCGACTAATGTACGAATAGCATTAAATGCCGCGGCTTGAGCAGCATAGGGTGTTCCTTTTCTTGTACCTCTGAATCCAGAAGTACCTGCGGAAGCCCAAGAAACCACCCGACCTCGTACGTCTGTAACAGTTACAATAGTATTGTTGAAACTCGCTTGAACATGAATAACTCCTTTTGGTATTCTACGTTCACTCTTATTTGAACCAATACGTGCATTCTTACGTAAACCAATTTTTGCTATAGGTTTTGTCATATTTTATTAGATCATATTTATAAGAATAAAATAAAAAGAAAGAAGAATCAGAAATCTACATAAAGATACAGATACAGAAATATCCATTTCATATGAAAACAAATTCTTTCTTCTTTCTTTTTACATGTACATGTTACATGTACATGAGTTTTTCTTTTAAAAAGTTCTTGATTTAAAACTTGAGAAGGATTACCCCTGTCTCTGTTTATGTCTCGGATTGGAACAAATGACTCTAATTCGCCCCCGCCTACGAATCAAGCGACATTTTTCACAAATTTTACGAACGGAAGCCCTTATTTTCATATTTATCATTCCTTACTTTCATTCTGAATCTATTTTTTTTTGAAAAAAAAATCAGTTTATTGCATTTTTGAACTTCGAATTATATCCCTACAAAAAAGGATGTTTAAAAGAATGATCTAATCGTTCGAATCTTTTTTGCGAAGTCTATAAATTATACGTCCCCTGGTTGAATCATAACGACTCATTTCAATTTTGACTCTATCTCCGGGTAGTATACGTATAAAACTGCGCCGGATTCTTCCTGAAATATAACCTAGAATTAGATCTTCATTATCTAACTGAACTCGAAACATACCGTTGGGAAGTGATTCAGTAATTAAACCCTCATGAATTAATTTTTGTTCTTTCATTCCAGGGAACCCCCTTTAAGTATCAACTAATAGAGGAAGAGTTCTATAATTCACTTCTCCTCTCTATTTTACAAATAGTAAGTTCGAGAGAAAATTAGGGTACCCAGGAGAATCACCATATATAACACAAAATTTCTCCTCCAATTTTTTCTAGTCGAGCTTCTCGATCTGTCATTATACCTCGAGAAGTAGAAAGAATTACAATTCCCATTCCGCCTAAAATCTTAGGAATTCGTTGATAGTTGGAATAGATTCGTAGACCGGGTCGGCTTATACGCTTTAAAATGATTTTATTACCTTTCCTAGTCTTTCTATGTCGTAAGGTTAAAACCAAGAATTCTTTTTGACTTTCTTGATGTTTTCGAACATTTTCAATAAAACCTTCTCGTAAAAGTATTTTCACAATGTTTTTAGTGATATTAGTAGATACTATTTGAACTCTTCCCTTTTGATCTATGTCAGCATTTCTTATAGAAGTTAATATATCGGCAATAATGTCCCTACCCATGACGAACTATAGTTATTGGTGCCTCCTAATTTTGATATAATCAACATGCTTCTTTTTTGTTTTCTTTTTTATTGAATTTTTTTTTGAAATTCTTCAATTATAAAAAATTATTAGAAATTTAAAGTATATGCATGAGACACAATCTATTCTATCTATTCTATTAATCGGATTTATTTCAGATATTTGAATATTAGAAATATAAATATTCCATATGATAGATTATAGATATAGAATAGATATAGATTATATATATATAGATAGGATATATCCTATTTTTCATCTATAATACTTCGGGTGCTAATGAAACTATTTTAGTAAAATTCAATTGTCGCAATTCTCGAGCAATCGCACCAAAAATTCGAGTTCCTTTTGGATTTCCTTCTTGATCAATGATAACCGCTGCATTGTCATCATATCGTATTATCATGCCATTATCACGTTTGAGTTCTTTACACGTGCGTACAATCACAGCTCGAATTATTTCTGATCTTTCTATAGGCATGTTGGGCACTGCTTCTTTGATTACAGCAACAATAACATCGCCAATATGAGCATATCGGTGATTACCAGTTCCTATGATTCGAATACACATCAATTCTTGAGCTCCACTGTTATCCGCTACATTCAAAAGGGTCTGAGGTTGAATCATATCATTTTTATTTTAATCTCTTATTTCAATGCAAGGGATAATGGAAAAAAGAAATATTGTCTGTCCAGAGATAAAGAAATCCGTGGTTGTTTTTTCATTCTCAATACTCCTTCTTCTTTTACTTTTGTTTACCTATCCTGAAATAACAAATTGAGTTCGTATAGGCATTTTGCATGCAGCTATTTCCATAGCAGCTTTGGCTACAGTTTCTGATACTCCACTCATTTCATAAAGTATTCGGCCCGGTTTAACAACAGATACCCAATATTCGGGGGATCCCTTGCCCGAACCCATACGTGTTTCTGTAGGTCTTACAGTAACAGGTTTGTCGGGAAAGATACGTACCCATATCTTTCCACCACGACGCGCATATCGTGTCATTGCTCTTCGCCCTGCTTCTATTTGTCTAGCTGTGATCCAAGCAGGTTCAAGTGCCTGAAGAGCGTATCTGCCAAAACAAATATGATTGCCTCGGCAAGATATTCCTTTCATTCTACCTCTATGTTGTTTACGAAATCTGGTTCTTTTGGGGTTATAGTTGATGGTTATTTCCGAATTCCATCTCTACTGCAAAGCTGGACATGAGAGTTTCTTCTCATCCAGCTCCTCGCGAATGAAATGATTCAATAATATTACATATACACATGTATTTATGTATTTCATTCTAAGAAAGAATTTACTAGAATTTACTAATTTTTTTTATATTGAATTTGTTACATAGGTAGTTGTATATATAATGCTTCTTTCTTTTATCAAAATTTCTAAAGTATTTTACTTTACCTCTATTGAATCACGCCAACAGTCATCCAATAAATAAAATTCTTAAATTAAATAAAAATAAAGAAAGGTTTCGCGGGCGAATATTGACTCTTTCCTCCTTCATTTGTAGGGTCAATTCATGACCATTTAGAAGAAATCCATTTTTTCTTGGTTCATTCCGCCATCCTACCCAATGAATCATTAGGATTGATTCGTTTTCAAGAAAATCCTATGTAATCACAGGTTCCATCGTTCCCATAGCTTCTCTATTAATGCTTAGGCCTGAACTCTGCAATGGAGCTCTCAACAAAATCTGTTATTTGTTTCCGAGTCAATCTCCTCAGTTTTTATTAACCCGAAGCTCAATTCAATTATTCTTTATTTTTTATTATTTCTATTATCTATTTTTATCTCTTTTTCTATCTTTGATATCTTATTATTTCTTTATCTATCTTATTACATACATAATAGACTGACTATATTATCCATATTGATTAGATTATTTAGATTATTATTTTAATTTAATTTTTTTTATTATATTTCTTATATTTTCTTCTATGTTTCTATTTTCTTTCTATTTTTTATTTGTATATTTCTTATTCTATTGTAATTGTATATTTTGTATTTTTATTTGATGTTGATGCTTTATAACACTGCCTTTTTTATGGGGTAATTCTTCATAAACCATACATATGGGAATCATATATCATTGAGATCTTTATTCTCTCTTTCTATCATCCTTCCTTTTTTCCACATCCCTTTTTTTTTCACAATTCATAATCAGATTTCTTTTTTATGAAAAGAATTTCAGTTGCTACAACTATATGATCGATTCAGTCATATAGTGACTGTTTCTTGGGATCTCGACAATACGAAGCAATAAGTTGGTTATTAGTTTTGAGTTTCTTTAGTTTTTATAGTTACTAAGTTTATAGTGGGGTCAGCCTTTTTTTTTTCAATCTCAATTCTCAACTCTAAAGAAAAAATTAACGAGTCACACACTGAGCATAGCAATTATACTAAAATCTAAATTAAATTTAAATAAAGGGTAAATCAAATTTTTATTCAACCTTATATAATTATAATTGTTTGTTTTTCTTTGATTAAGAAAAAGAAGAAAAGAGTTTCTAAATTTTTTCTATCGATGAGCAGAATGGCGAGATAAAGAAAGGTTCATTATTCTTATTTTATTATTCTTGGTTTACAAATATCCAAATTTTGATGCCTAAGACTCCATAGATAGTTCTAATTGTATGGGAACAGTGATCAATTTTAGCGCGAATTGTTTGTAAAGGAACCCTGCCTTCTCTGATCCATTCGACACGTGCAATCTCTTTTCCGTCGATACGACCTGCAATTTGCACTTGAATTCCTTTTGTACCCGTTTGTTCAGTTAATTCAATAGCTTTTTTCATTGCCTTTCGAAATGAGACTCTATTTTTTAATTGTAAAGCTATATATTCTGCAAGAATATTAGGTTGTCCATAAGGCTTTTCAATTCTTGTGATAGCAATGTTGAGTCTCCGATTTACAGAATGAAACTCTTTTTGTACATTCATCTGTAATTCTTCGACTCCCCGTGTTCGTCCTTCTATTAATAAATTTGGAAATCCAATATAGATTATGACTTGAATCAAATCTATTCTTTTTTTAATTCCTATACGGACAATTCCTTCTAAACCTGAGGATATTTTCTTATTTTTTTTGACATATTCCTTAATACAATTCCGTATTCTTTCATCTTCTTGTAGACCCATGGAAAAATTCTTTGGTTTTGCGAACCAAAAAGAATGATGACTTTGAGTTATTCCAAGTCTGAAACCAAGTGGATTTATTTTTTGTCCCATATTTTTCTATTATTTTTCCATCCATTTTTTTCTAAATAGAAATCTAAATTTTAGATTTTTCTTTTAAAAAAATCTTTATATGACAAGTGGTTTTTTTTATCAGATAATTACGTCCTCGAGCCCGGGGTCTTAATTTTTTCACAATAGTACCTCTATTGACTTCAGCTTTACTAATAAATAAATCAGCTTCATTCAAACCCATATTATGACTAGCATTTGCTGCTGCAGAATAAACTAATTTTAAAATTGGATAAGATGCCCAATAAGGCATTAGTTCCAGTATCATGAGTGTTTCCTCATAAGAACGTCCGCGAATTTGATCAATTACTCTTCGTGCTTTGAAAACAGACATACATATATGTTGAGCTAAAACTTTTGCTTCTCTATCCGAATTTTTGTTCTTTATCATAAAAGTTCTCCCCCGCCAATGAATGATAAGTGCCTAGGTGAAGTATAGTATAAGATAAGTCAGAAAAGTATAAGTCTTATTAGTATACTAGAAAAAGAAAATAAATATACCTATACTCTTACTCTTACTATAAGATAAAGACTCTTAAGTCTAAATACTATGAAGATAAGGC